CAGAGGAATAATTGGGACTACGGTCTCGAATTTCTTAATAGCAGTATCTATTCGAAACGAATTCTCTAGCATTTGACTCCTTATCACCGAAGAGTTTAGTCGTACACTTGAAAGATAGCCCAGAAAATAGAAGGGATGATTATATAATTGCTTTATATGGATCCTGGCCGGTTGAGACCACAAGTCAAAATGACATTGCCAAAAGTTGACAAGGTGAGATTTCCATTTCTTTATCAGAAGACGAGCCCCCCTTGAAGCCAGAATCGATTTTCCTTGATATCTGACATAATGCATAAAAGGGTCTTTGAACAACCATAGGGTTTTCTGAAAATCGTTACAAAGCACTACTACAAGATATTCTATTTTTGCATAGAAATGTGTTCGCTCAAGAAAGGATCCAAAAGATTTTGATCGTAAATGAAAGGGTTGTTTACGGAGAAAAATGAATATGAATTCACATTCATATACATGAGAATTAGAGAGGAACAAGAAGAATCTTTGATTCTCTTTTGAAAAAAGGGAAATGGAATTTTTTGGAGTAATGAGACTATTTGAATTCCAATACTCGTAGAGAGAGAATCGCAATAAATGCAACGAAGGAGTATCTTGTATCCAAGAGTGAAGGGTTTGAACCAAGATTTCCAGATGGATGGGGTGGGGTATTAGTATATCTGACACATGATTTAAATGTAATAACTTGTCCTCGAAAAAAGGAAATATTGAATGAATAGATCGTAAATTATGAGATTTTGCTATTTCTTTTTCTTCTAGGGAAGATACCAATCGCAGCGAGAATGGAATTTCCACAACGACTGCAAAACCCTCCGATATCATTTGAGAATCAAAATGATTGTTGTGCCCAACGAATCGATTTTGATTAGAATCATTAACCGAAATAATCAAACGATTCTGTTGATGCATTCGAGTAATTAAACGTTTCACAATTAGTGAACTGGATTTATTGTCATGATCTAAATTTTCCACCGGTTCATAAAGAATCGATCCATTTAAAGCATGACCATGAGCAAGCGCGTAGATATATTCCTGAAATAGAAACGGATATAGGAAGTATTGTTGCCGAAATCCATCCATTTCGAAATATCCTTGTAGTTCCTCCATTTCCATTTGAAATTACACTTGAACCAAATGGGGGATTTCTTGAGTTATCAAATAATACATAGTACGATACGGTCAGAACAAGGTATATAGTAAGAAAAGAATAGATACCCCGGAGCCAGAAAGGACAATCAACGGATCCTATTTCCATCCAATTTATTTATGTTCGTTATAGTTACAAGAGATGGTTAGAAATCCTTTATTTTTACAACCCGATCACTCTTTTGACTTTGGAATAATGAATTTTGATCAGTATACCGTTTCTTCTACACATTCGTCTCCACTACATAATAGAGAACATAATAGAGAATAGTTAGGATTCATGAAAAAAAGGAATTGATGATCCACTCACAAGAGAACCCTTTCCCACATCAGGCACTAATATATTTTTAACGTCTAATTAGATCGGGTAATCATTCGAATTAAGAACAAACAGAAGCTCGTTGCTTTTGGTTTCCCTATAATTGGAGCTATAGGGCTCTATCCATTTATTCACTCGACCCAACTTGAATTGATTTGACCCCTTTCCAAGAAAAGAATCAAAACAAGATTTTGTATCGATCCGTTAAGGATGAAGTATTCAAAGAGTTCTCCATTGATACGACATGCTGTTTTTTCCTTTCATTCCCTTTCAGGATCAGTCGTGGTCTTACAAACTCTACCAATGGTATGGACGAATCCGTTGCTTCATCAAAATGTGTAAAAGACCATAGCCGCACTTAAAAGCCGAGTACTCTACCGTTGAGTTAGCAACCCATATAAATAGGGTGTGTAGATACGATCGGAATAAAAAATAAATAAAGAGATTCGATTGCCCGACCTCGTCAAAACATTGAACTAGCAACAGATCAAAAAGAAAGATTTGATGATCAATTGTGAACATAAAAATGAACAGAGATCAGATGAAAATACAACAGATTCTGGGATAAATTATAGAGAAAATCTAAATCGATGTAAAAATGGATAGACTACCCATACTCTATTTTTTTTTCATTATATTAACTAAGATACTTCTTGATGTCACAACGAAATTGACGAACCCATCGTTTGAGTGAAATAAAGAAACAAACTTATGAAATGTGGATAAATAGATCTATTTATCCACGATCGAATTATATTTGTTCGATACACCATTGTCAATATGAATTGAATGTTGAGAAAACCAATTCAATAAATAAAACAAGGACTTGTGTTGGAGTGACACTACAAAATAGATAAGGGATGAAGTATGAGTGGGGAAATAAATAAGGAATTCCGGTAGGAAAAAAATGTCGGGTTTATTCAATATTTATTCAATAGAGGTATAATAAGCAAGATTGACCTTTTGTTTGTTGGTGGAGTCCCAACGAAAACCATCTGATTGATGGTAATCCCATAATTTCCCAGTTATTTCATCTATTCACTCAATCTTTTTTCTATCTGTCTCATATCAAGAGAAGATATTTTTTTTTATAGTTCTATGATACGGGGTCATGTGAGAGCAACAATGAATAGAGAATAGAGAAAAAAAATAAGGAATGGTGGAGAAACAATTAGACAAAGCTAGATACTGGGCACCCCCCCCCTTTTTTTTTATTTCATTAATTTCATTTGATTAATTCGAAATTCCTTAAATACCTCCGCCTTCTTTGAAATATCATGAACAGTTCCTGTAGGTTGAGCGCCTTTTTCAAGGAAATATAGAATAGCGGAAACATTTGAATAAGTTTGGTTCTTTATCGGATCGTAAAAACCCACTTTACGAAGATCTCTTCCCTCTCTTCGGGATCGAACATCAATTGCAACGATTCGATAGATGACTCATTGGGATAGACATAAATGAACAACCCCCCCTAGAAACGTATAAGAGGTTTTCTCCTCGTACGGCTCGAAAAAGAATGATTCGAATTTATGTATTGTAGTGGCAAATAGATCCACAAAATCATCAATTAGACTATGATTTGAGTCATTTTTTTTTTTTTTCTTCCTTCCTGAAAAAAAAAAAGAAATCTCATTCGTACTCATAACTCAAGTTGGGTAATTCTCAAAGAGCTCGAAGGGAAATCCTTAGACATTTATTGAGCCGTCTCTAACCTCTTTTGTTTGTCTCGCCTAGAGTCGATTTTATTTCTTCCCCATTCTGATCTAGTTGTTGAGACAATTGAAAACGGTGTTTCCTTGTTCCGGTATCCTTTATTTTATCTTTGCTTTGAATCCTTGGGTTTAGACATTACTTCGGTGATCCTTAATTGTTTCAAAATGGTAGCAACATACCTTTTGTTATTTCGTTCTATGGAAACGATTGATTCCCCTGTGATACACTTTTGATCGGAATTGGTAAAACTATTTCGACAAATTCATTTTACTTTTTTTTTTTTTTTTACTTGTTCGAACTTGATCCTTTCAATTTCTATACCGAAGATATACTTACGAAGTTGTTCCAACTTATTGATTGGCATTAACCCTAGATCCTTCTCTCTGCTAAATGAACCAATTCTTTATGCTCGAGCTCCATCATGTGCTATATTATAATTATATTATTTTATTACAACCCCAAAATTGGGGTCCTAGTGGAATAGAACAAACTATGTCGAGCCGAGAGCATCTTCTTTGATATATAAAATGGTGGGTACAAGAATCCACAGCCAATAATGTCCTTCAAGTCGCACGTTGCTTTCTACCACATCGTTTCAAACGAAGTTTTACCATAACATTCCTCTAATTTTGGACCGGTATGGAATTGATTCAATATGGAATCATGAATAGTCATTGGCTCAATCGGTATATAGTATATGAAGTCCTCCATACTTTCATTTTCATATATGGATCTGGAGAAGTCTCAGCAAGAATATAATTTAACCCCATATTTTATTAGAAGAATGAAACACATTTATAAAAAACACGAAGAAATGCGTTGCTTAACACTTCTTTACATCTTCAACAGATTGTTAGGGATGATGAATCATGAAAGATCCAATTCTTTCTCAAACAACTAAAACTAAAGAAGGGTCTTTAATTAGATTACCGATACCGGAACAGAATGAGTCATTAACCAAATAAGCTATTCCAATGACCGGGAAAGATCGCAAGTGACTCGATAGGATAGATTCACCAATGTCACACTTCTTCGAGTAGAAAGAATTTATAAGGAATCATAAAAAACAATTTCAAGAATTTCCTACTTCGACATCATTACTGGAAATAAGTTTTCCAGTAAAGACTGAATTGAATCTCTAAATCCATCAACAAGTCGGTACAACGAGGATCTAAAAATGTTTAGCAGATATCTGATTAATTAAATCAGACGCGAATTTGATCATCATAAGAGACCTCTATGTTTCCTTTCCGATTGAATCATCAATAATTTAAACCAGATAAATGGGTCAAGAAACAAATCCAATTGTTTTGTTTTCTTGGGGATGGATAGAAGGGGCTCATGAAAGAAAAGATTAAGGTCGGTATTCTTTCATCTGATTGATAAAATCAGAATCGTAGGAGTCTGATTTTATCGTATTCATCAGATACACCAAACAAGTGTTACCGGGGGTAATCGTGGGTATTTAAGGGATCGCAGACCTTTTTCGCCAAAACTGAAACACCGGTGTCACTGATCACTGAAATAGAACAATAACAATACATATAGGCATGGTTCATTTTCTACAGATTTTTCCTTACTTCAGATTCAGGAATCTTTCCATAAAGTAAAGTGAATGTATGAATCTCCCCCCTCCCCCAATTGATCGCTACATTGATTTCCAATTATTCATTGGAGCCAAATCAAATACAAAATAAAAGAAATTAGGTCCAAAGAAAATAATCTGTTCCGTATTGAATTTTCTTGTTTGTTAATAAGGTCCGGATGACAAGGGTCTTGAAATTGATACCTTCCTTTCCTTTGCGGATTAACTCATATCGACACGAATTCCATGGGGATCATGAATCATACCCAAAGCCAATTTAAAAGGATCTTCTTATGGGATGCTATCCTGTCTTGTATAAGTACAAAGCAAAATGGGTTCATATCAATTCGTTGTTACTATTTTGTTTGATTTTGTCCCACCCCAGTCTCAGGAGCTTTAATTCCAGCGATGGAATTAATACCAAGAACCCCCCCGTTTTTTAGGATTCAGGATCCACATATAATTAGTCATTTTGTCTACCCTATCTTTATTTATATTTACTTTAGGGAAGGTAGAGACTTCTCTTTTATTTCGCATTTCGACTCAGAATGCATCATGTGAGAATCCAAATATCATAGATATGGGGCATAAAGTTTATCCAAATGACTAACTAACCTTCAATATGAATATGGGCGAGGGGGCGAACATACGCTGAATGGCCCACCCAGTTTTTTTTTTGAATTTCACTTTGATCTTTGTTCCCATCCTACCTATATCAAAAAAGATATTTATTTCCATCCACATGTCATTGATACTCGATCCGTTTGTTTGTGAGAAACAAAATCGAAAGGGAAGATATGATTCTATAGAAGAATCATTAGAAATCACAAAGAAAGATTGGATCACATTGTATCCAACATTACACCCTTAAACAGAAGATTGTTAAAAAGAACAATCTTTGTTATGATAGAATTGGTCTGGGACGGAAGGATTCGAACCTCCGAGTAACGGGACCAAAACCCGTTGCCTTACCACTTGGCCACGCCCCATTTTTATTTCTATTCGACACCGATAAACACTAATATCGGTATTGGTTGTTCGTCAATTCCAGCCCCAATATCTATTGAATTGGTTGTTGCTATGATTCTACACATGTAGATGTAGAATCAAAATGAATTTATTGATCATTACATATAATTCAATTAAGATATTGTATGTAAGGTATGATTCCTTCAATTCTCAAATGAGAATAGAAGGATTTTTGATTGAGGGAGTTCAAAGAAAAAGAAAGATTTTGCGGCCTACTTTCCCTTCTTTCTTCGTTTTCCCCTTATATCAATAACCCAATAATAATGAAATTTTCTCCAAGAACAAAATGTTTGTTATGCTTAATATCTTTAGTTTGATCTGTCTTAATTCTGCCCTTCATTCGAGTAGCTTTTTCTTCGCCAAATTGCCCGAAGCTTATGCTTTTTTCAATCCAATCGTAGATGTTATGCCAGTCATACCTGTGCTCTTTTTTCTCTTAGCCCTTGTTTGGCAAGCTGCTGTAAGTTTTCGATGAGATCTTTAATACTGTCTTAGAAACATTCATGATTTATTCGATAAAAAAAAAATTCTATTCTTAAGAATTGATAAGATCAGATAATGAACCCTCGACTCAAACATGGAAATTCTTTTGGATAACCGAGATGAATCGGAATCACCTCATTTCTTCATTCCTTCTGGGGGTCGAAGACCCTATGTATGGTCCCTACAATACCTAATTGTAGGTATGAGAGATCTTTTTGTTAACGAAAGAATCAGAATCTTATTACAAATTCATTCCTGCAAATTCCTTATGTTTTCTAGAAACCACTTCTTTTCTTGGTGTCAAAACGGAATATGTGGTACAAAAATGGAGAATCTATTCCCCTATTTCCCCCAAAATGATCTTGGAGATTGTGTAATGCTTACTCTCAAACTCTTCGTTTACACAGTAGTGATATTCTTTGTTTCTCTCTTCATCTTCGGATTCCTATCTAATGATCCAGGACGTAATCCTGGACGTGATGAATAAAAAAATCAGGGGTTTTTCCTTGCTCGATTTCTGAATTTTCTTAGGATTTTCTTTCTCCATTCCATACATTTAACTATGAGAAAGGGGGTTAGAGATTTTTTCGAATTCGAAAGGGAAATATCAAGTGATCAGAAGAAACGGAGAGAGGGGGATTCGAACCCTCGGTACAAATAATTCGTACAACGGATTAGCAATCCGCCGCTTTAGTCCACTCAGCCATCTCTCCCAATTTTAAAAGGATAATTCCTATGTGACGCGTGAAGTAAAGGTTGATAAAAGTTTTTCCTTATCTTTCTTTATTCTATAAATATAGACGAATTTGATCAATCATCAATTCCCTTTAGATAATGATTCGAAACAGATATCTCCAATAGAAAGAGTACCTCTTTGATTTCGTCCGAAAAGTTCTTTTTTCTTTTATTCCCCCGGCCTGGCCAGTACCTAGCCAGGCCATTCCTTGTTCCAATGAATCATAGATCAAATGATTTATTTGATTTGAAAACGAAAATGCTTGTTATTGAAGCAGCAACAAGGCTATTCCTATGATAGGAGTGTCATTTCTTATTATGTTTTTCCTTTTCTCGATTTACTTAAATGGAATAAAAAAAACATATTTTTTTCTATTATAAAAGAACTCATATATTTCTTCAAAGAACATGTTTGAACCTGAACCCTTGAGTCCACAACCAAAACAATAGGATTTTTCACTCGATCCAATCGACCCGA